TTCATATTTGTTTTATTCTATATGGGAATAATGGAACAATTCCGTTAAAAAGAAGCAGATTTATTCTCTACTCAATAAGTACCAATACACAATGGGAATGTTGATGCCTTTTCTATGAGCAAATGTGCCCATACTTGTTCATCATTACAAGGGCCTATTTCTAATAATTTGACCTTATTCATTCTGTCTTTCTTTATTATCCTTTGATATGATAAAAGACAGTATTATAAATACAATATTATAAAAACAATAAAATCCTTATTACGTTTGCACATTAAAGTAAATCATAGTTCTTAGTTATTTTTTCTTTCATTTTATGCCCGTTGGTGTTCTAAAAATACCTTGATGACGTTTCCACATTAAAGAAAATCGTAGTACTTAGTTATTTTTTGTTTCATTTTATGCCAGTTGGCGTTCCAAAAGTGCCTTATCAAACTCCTGTTACTATTCCGATGCCTAATCCTGAATCTGAAGATAAGGATGATGATGATGATGATGATCGTGAAGAGTGGGTTGATTTATATGACCGACTTTATCGAATCAGAGCACTTTTTTTATTCCAAGAACTTTCTGACGAGATCGCCAATAATATTATGGGTCTTATGGCATTTCTCAATATCGAGGATAATACAAAAGAACAATTTTTATTTATAAACTCTCCTGGTGGAGGGCTGATAAATGGACTAGGGGTTTATGATATGAGCCAAGTAGTGCTACCAGATGTACATACACTATGCATAGGAGAAGCCATTTCAATGGCAGCTTTTATCTTGGCCGGAGGAGCAGATACCAAAAGGATAGCATTCCCTCACTGTAATGTAATGATCCATCAACCCCGTTCTTCTCGAGGTGAAGGCCCGCCGGACGAAGTATACATGGACGGGGAAGACATGGACATCCTACGTAACACCGTTGAAGATCTTTATGCGCAAAGAACGCAACAACCTAGATTGGTTATACGTGAAGACATGATCAGAGATCGTTTTATGACAGCAACAGAGGCCAAAGATTATGGAATTGTTGATTCTGTAGGGGCGGATTAGCCTGTCTTTCACGTAACTCCATGATTTGAGATTAACTCTACCCACCATCGGAGTAATCTGGTTAGGATCGATCTAAACCATCCCATTATGTATATGATTCAACATGCCAACTATTAAACAACTTATTAGAAATACAAGACAGCCAATCAGAAATGTCACAAAATCCCCAGCTCTTAAGAGATGCCCTCAACGTCGAGGAACGTGTACTAGGGTGTATGTGCGACTCGTTCAGATCATGAGCTAGAACAAAGGAAAGAGGACAATTTTCCAGTATCAAAGATCAGTGCCGGTGAATAGGATAGAATGGAAAAATGAACTCCATTTACTATCTAAAAATAAGAAAATTGATCGTATGCCTTTCATTGTGTATGAAATTTATGGTTTCCATTGGTGTAAATCCAATCACCTCAATTTAAGAATTCTCCATTGGTAGCAAATGGTTGCCCATTAAGCGGAGGAAATCTTGGTTCAAATTTAAAAAACAGAAAGATTAGGCCGCCCTCTTGCAAGAACGGACTAACAGGGTCAGCTACCCAGCCAACCCTCATAATTAAATACCGTTACTGTATAGGTAGATCTCGTTGTGAAAGACCTAGTTACTGGATAATTCATGGGTAGAGCCAAAGAATGTGAACTATACAAGTTACCAATAACATTGATTAAATGAAGTTAAAGGCTCCGGTGTATAGAGAAGACCTCACCGTTTAAGAAGTAACCATAGAAACGATGGAATCCACGATTTCTTTATAATTTACATTTCTTATTATATTTTTAATACCTAGTAGAATACAATTTCGGATTTCGGGGTGAAATGCCTAGAAAAAAGAAAAAATCGTGGTCGGGAAGGTTATAGTAGCCAAAGCCATTGGAATTTTGAGTTTATACATTGGAAAAACCCGTTTTGTTATTAATAGACTAGGAAGGGGGAAAAAGAATAACTGCAAGAAAGGAAATCAATTAGTTATTCGGCACAATTTCATTTATGCATATTCAATGACCAGAATTAGACGGGGATATATAGCTCGTAGACGTAGAATAAAAAAGCGTTTATTTGTATCAAGCTTTAGGGGAGGTCTTTCAAAGCGTACTCGAAGTATTACTCAGCAAGAAAGAAGAGCTTTGGCTTCGTCTCATCGGGATAGGGATAGGCAAAAGATAAATTTTCGTCGTTTGTGGATCACTCGAATAAATTCAGTAATTCGCGCAGGATGGGTATCCTATAGTTATAGTAGATTAATCCACGATCTATACAAGAGACAGTTGCTTATTAATCGTAAAATACTTGCCCAAATAGCTATAGCAAATAAAAATTGTCTTTATATGATTTCCAATGAGATCATAAAAGAAGTAAATTGGAAGGAATCTGCCGGAGTAATTTAAATGAAGTTCCCCGGAGAATGAACCCCGGGAAAGTAGAGTAAAAATGAATAAAATATGATAAAATAAAGTAGTCAAAAGAAATATGAATCAACACATTCGATAAAAACTTTTTAGTTTGACTTCTTACCCGATTTTTTATTTGTTTTTGTCTTACGACACGATAATCAAATCCGGATTGTCGGATTTTTCGAACAAAGCATCAATCTGCGTTTGAGTTCGGGTGTTAATTTTGATTCAAGTGAAGAAAGAGTAAGCCTATTTTTTTGTCTCTCGCAGTCGCCTTATATTTCTTTTCGTCTCTCACGGTCGACTTCTATTTCTTTCCGTCTGACTTATATTTCTTTCCGTCTGACTTATATTTCTTTCCGCCTGACTTATATTTCTTTCTGGCTATCGCGGTCGACTTATTTTTTTTTAATTGTTCCTGATTATTAACAAAAGGTAACAAAGATAAAATACGAGCTTGTTTTATAGCAATAGTAATTAATCGTTGTTGTTTCAAAGTCAATCTATTTAATCGTCTAGGTAATATTTTTCCTTGTTCACTAATAAATCGACTAATTAAACTCATGTTTCTATAATCAATTCGATCCCCCGGTTGGATTGGGGGCAAACGCCTACGAAAAGATCGCTTGGATTTAAGAAAAGGTCGCTTGGATTTAAGAAAAGGTCGCTTGGATTTAAGAAAAGGTCGCTTGGATTTATCCATGGTTTGTTTAGTTTATTCCTTTAAACCGAAAATCCTATTTTGGTTGGATCTCTAAAATGAATTAGAATCCATAAAAATAAATAGGATTTGGTTTGTTTCTATTTAAATTATCTTATATATATAATTAGAATGTCATTTTTCCCCATCCTGTGTAGGGTGCAAGTGCTCGGTTCGAGCTATTTCGTTATCTCCCCGTGAATTGTATGTTTGTAACAATATGGACAGAATTTTCTCAATTCCAATCGATTAGGCGTATTGTGCCGGTTCTTTTGAGTAATATATCTGGAAATGCCTGTTGATACCTTATTAACACCCTTTCGAACACAAGTAGTACATTCCAAAATAACCGTTATTCGGATATCCTTACCCTTCGCCATGAACCTCCTTTGAATTTTTAATTTACTCAACCCTTCTCCTTTCGATCCGAAACGAAGAAGAAGAAAGGAAAAAAATACAAGTTACTAACTTGAACTCAAATTATGAAAAATTTTGCTGCAATCAATCTATTAAAATAAGATACAAAGATTTCTACACGATATTTAAAATCACAGTATTTCAAATAACAGTACAGTATTTCGTTTAAGTATCTTGTATAATACTCTTCCCTAGACCCACATTTTATATTCTACTTCCATTCCTCTATTATTATTATATTATTATATAATTCGAAATTGAACCCGAATCCCACAGCCGTTGAATCCACTTTTATTCTTTCTCTTTCCTCCCTTATTATAAAAATTATAAAAAAAGAGAAAAGAGAAATAGAAGGGGAGACTGATTAGTGACAGATATTTAATTGTATCTCTAATCTTCTTTATTGCTTCCCACGGCAATAACTAGAATGAACAATAACTAGAATGAAAAAAAGGGGAATGTCAACGCATCCGGGAAAAAACGATTAATCTCTATCAATAGACCTGCTAAAGACCCGAACCATAGAGTACTTAGTACCGGTGCCACGGAAAGATATGTTTTTAGATCTCGCATTGAAAAACCCCCTTCATTTTTTTTTTAATACAAAATGATAATACATATATGATCAGATGCATATGTAGTTAAGGACCACTTATAATTGTACTATAATTGTACACGGAATCGCTAATTAAAATTTAAATGTACAATGATCCAGTAAATTTTTATTAAAACATAACATAAAAACGTCCTTTTCTTCCCGAGCATTCCCCAAAAAGACTCATTTAATTTTCCGACGAGTTCCGTTCCATCTTTCATAGGGATAAAAGTATTTTATTAATATTATTTTATTAATATTATATGTTAAATGAGACCAATAAAGACGAAATGGACAAAGAAATTGTATCTATACATATATAATCGATAGAAGAAAAAACGATGTGGAAAACAAGACAGGAATTCTCTACAATGATGTAGACTAATTGGAGGGATGTAGCGCAGCTTGGTAGCGCGTTTGTTTTGGGTACAAAATGTCACGGGTTCAAATCCTGTCATCCCTACCTATTACTGCTCCCTCGAGCAGTAACGAGGGATTCGGTGAAATCGATTCAAATTGGACATATATAATCTTTCATTCGTATGATACTATATAGTATATGCATACAAGATGTATTGAGTTTACAAAAAGAATCCAATACTTTTCTTTCCATTCTTATCTTTTTGGATAAGAAAGCGCTCTTAGTTCAGTTCGGTAGAACGTGGGTCTCCAAAACCCGATGTCGTAGGTTCAAATCCTACAGAGCGCGATTCCGTTCTTCTTAGATTGAAATAGCTTCACTAACTTGAACAGTAATCTGAATTTGACCTCCCGGATATTAAAGAAAGGAGGAGGTCAATCAAAAAACGCGATGTTAATTAATCAAAGGTCCAACTGATCGCCGCGCCTGTATTGTAAA